TCATAATTTCTGAATTTCTGTGTGAATCAAGATTAAGGAAAGGAAGTTTTCGAATCACTGACCCAGGCCTATTGTGGAATCTTACTCAGCAGAATATGGAGGTCCTTATGGGAGAACGGACCGATCTGGTCTTTCACAATAAGGTAATAGATGGAACTGCTATGAAACAGCTTATTAGCAGATTAATAGATCATTTCGGAATGGCATATACATCACATATTCTGGATCAAGTGAAGACTTTGGGTTTTCAGCGAGCCACCGCTACATCTATTTCATTAGGAATTGATGATCTTTTAACAATACCATCTAAAGGATGGTTAGTTCAAGACGCTGAACAACAAAGTTTTCTTTTAGAGAAAAACCATCATTATGGGAATGTACACGTGGTAGAAAAATTACGTCAATCCATTGAGATATGGTATGCTACAAGTGAATATTTGAGACAAGAAATGAATCCTAATTTTCGGATGACTGATCCCTCTAATCCAGTCTATCTAATGTCCTTTTCGGGGGCTAGAGGAAATGCATCTCAAGTACACCAATTAGTAGGTATGAGAGGATTAATGTCGGATCCTCAAGGACAAATGATTGATTTACCCATTCAAAGCAATTTACGCGAAGGGCTTTCTTTGACAGAATATATAATTTCTTGCTACGGAGCTCGCAAAGGAGTTGTAGATACTGCTGTACGAACATCAGATGCTGGATACCTCACGCGTAGGCTTGTTGAAGTAGTTCAACACATTCTTATACGTAGAACGGATTGTGGTACTTTCCGAGGTATTTCCGTGAGTCCTCAAAATGGTATGACGGAAAAGACTTTTGTCCAAACACTAATTGGTCGTGTATTAACAGACGATATATATATCGGTCTACGATGCATTGCCACTCGAAATAAAGATATTGGAATTGGGCTTATAAATCGATTCATAACCTTTCGAGCACACCCAATATATATTCGAACCCCTTTTACTTGTAGGAGTACATCTTGGATCTGTCAATTATGTTATGGCCGGAGCCCTACTCATGGTGACCTGGTCGAGTTGGGAGAAGCCGTAGGCATTATTGCGGGTCAATCAATTGGGGAACCGGGGACTCAACTAACATTAAGAACTTTTCATACTGGCGGAGTATTCACAGGTGGTACTGCCGAACATGTACGAGCCCCCTCTAATGGAAAAATAAAATTTGATGAGGATTTGGTTCATCCCATACGTACCCGTCATGGGCATCCCGCTTTTATATGTTTTATAGACTTGTATGTAACTATTGAGAGTCGAGATATTCTACATAATGTGAATATTCCAACAAAGAGTTTGATTTTAGTTCAAAATAATCAATATGTAGAATCAGAACAAGTGATTGCCGAGATTCGTGCCGGAACGTCCACTTTTCATTTTAAAGAGAGGGTTCAAAAACATATTTATTCTGAGTCGGAAGGAGAAATGCACTGGAGTACTGATGGCTATCATGCGCCCGAATATCCATATAGTAATGTTCATCTATTACCAAAAACAAATCATTTATGGATATTAGCAGGAGGTATATGCAGATCCAATATAGTGTCTTTTTCACTTCACAAGGATCAAGATCAAATGAATGCTAATTCTTTTTCTGTCGAAGAAAGATATATCTTTGATCTCTCACTGACTAATGATCAAGTAAGACATAAATTGTTGGATACTTTTGGTAAAAAAGATAGGGAAATTCTTAACTATTCAAAACCTTCTAGAAGAATATCTAACGGTCATTGGAATCTCATAGATCCTTCTACTTCTATTCGTCAAGAGAATTCCGATGATTACTTGGCGAAAAAGCGAAGAAATAGATTCGTGATTCCCTTACAATATGATCAAGAACGAGAAAAGAAACTAATACCCTGTTTTGGTATTTCGATGAAAATACCTATAAATGGTATTTTACGTAGAAATAGTATTCTTGCTTATTTTGATGATCCGCGATACAGAAGAAACAGTTCGGGAATTACTAAATATGGGATTGTCGAAGTAGATTCAATGGTAAAAAAAGAGGATTTGATTGAGTATCGAGGAAAAAAAGAATTTAGTCCGAAATACCAAAAGGAAATGAAAGTAGATCAATTTTTTTTCATTCCCGAAGAAGTGCATATCTTACCCGGATCTTCGCCCATAATGGTTCGGAACAATAGTATCGTTGGAGTAGATACACGACTTGCTTTAAATATAAATATAAAAAGTAGAGTAGGTGGATTAGTCCGAGTGGAGAGAAAAAAAAAAAGTATGGAACTGAAAATTTTTTCTGGAAATATTCATTTTCCTGGAGAGATGGATAAAATATCTAAGCACAGCGGCATTTTGATACCATCAGGAATGGAAAAAAAAAATTCTAAAGGATCAAAAAAATTGAAAAATTGGATCTATGTCCAACGGATCACACCTACAAAAAAAAAATATTTTGTTTTGGTTCGGTCCGTAGTCACATATGAAATAGCTGATGGGATTAATTTAGCAACACTTTTCTCTCAGGATCTCTTGCAGGAAAAGGAGAATGTCCAACTTCGAATTGTCAATTATATACTTTATGGAAATAGCAAGTCAATTCGAGAAATTTCTCACACAAGTATTCAATTAGTTCGGGCTTGCTTAGTATTGAATTGGGACCAAGAAAAAAAGGGTTCTATAGAAGAAGAAGAAATTCATGCTTCTTTTGTTAAAATAAGGGCAAATGATCTGCTTCGTGATTTCATCCAAATTGAGTTAGTAAAGTCCACTATTTTATATACCATAAAAAGGTATGATATGGCAGGTTCAGGATTGATTTCCAATAAGAGATTAGATCGTACCCATATAAAGACTTTTGATTCCAAGGCAAAGATTCAATCAATTCCCCAACATCAGGGAATTCTTGGTACGTTGTTGAATCGAAATAAGGAATGCCAATCTTTCATAATTTTGTCATCATCTAATTGTTCTCGAATTGGTCCCTTCAATACTTCGAGATATAATAATGCGACAAAAGAATCGGATCCTATGACTCCAATTAGGGATTTGTTGGGTCCCTTAGGTACTATTGTGCCTAAAATATTGAATTTTTTTTCATCTTCCTATTTAAGAACTTCTAATCAAGTCTTTTTAAAGAAATATTTGTTACTTGAAAATTTTCAACAGACTTTCCAAGTGCTTCAAGTACTTCCATTTCAATACTTTTTCCTAGATGAAAATAGGAGAATTTCTAATTCCGATCCTTGCAGTAACATCATTTGGAATTCATTCCATTTGAATTGGTGTTTTCTCCCTTACAATTCTTGTGAAGAGGCATGGACAATAATTAGCCTTGGACAATTCCTTTGTGAAAATGTATGTCTATTGAAATATGGATCACGCATAAAAAAATCTGGTCAAATTTTCATTGTTCATGTTGACTCTTTAGTTATAAGATCAGCTAAGCCCTATTTGGTCACTCCAGGAGCAACTGTTCATGGCCATTATGGGGAAACCTTTTATGAAGGAGATAGATTAATTACATTTCTATATGAAAAATCGAGATCCGGTGACATAACGCAAGGTCTTCCAAAAGTGGAACAAATCTTAGAAGTTCGTTCAATTGATTCAATATCGATGAACCTTGAAAGGAGAGTTGAAGGTTGGGACGAACGTATCCGAAGGATTCTTGGGATCCCCTGGGGATTCTTGATTGGAGCTGAACTAACCATAGCCCAAAGTCGTATCTCTTTGGTTAATAAGATCCAAAAAGTTTATCGATCCCAGGGGGTACAGATTCATAATAGACATATAGAGATTATTGTACGTCAAGTAACATCAAAAGTGTTGGTTTCAGAAGATGGAATGTCTAATGTTTTTTCACCTGGAGAATTAATAGGATTGTTGCGAGCAGAGCGAGCAGGGCGTATTTTGGACGAAGCAATCTGTTATCGGGCAATCTTATTGGGAATAACGAAGTCATCTCTTAATACTCAAAGTTTCATATCCGAAGCGAGTTTTCAAGAAACTGCTCGAGTTTTAGCAAAAGCTGCTCTACGAGGTCGTATTGATTGGTTGAAAGGCCTGAAAGAGAACGTTGTTCTGGGGGGGATTATACCGGTTGGTACTGGGTTCAAAAAATTAGTACATCGTTCAAAGGAAGATAAAAACATTCATTTGAAAAGAAAAAGAAAGAATCTATTCGAGTTAGAAATGAGAGATATTCTGTTACACCATAGAGAATTCTTTTGTTCTTGCACCCCAAACAATTTCTATGAGACATCAGACCAATCATTTACGTATACGTAATGTAATTTAGTAATTCCTAACAAGAAGTTCGTTTTTTTTATTTGAACTCTCTGGTCCAATTATGGATTTGGTAATCAATGAAATAAAAAAGAAAGAATGAAATGAAATTGATGGTTTGGGTCGTAAATCAATGGTAAATCCTGGTAGAAGGTTCCGTCGGAACAATTAGTTATTTCACAGGGTACTGAATCTCTTTGAAAAAAAAAAAAAGCAAAGAGAAAGTGTGGGAAAATGGAAAGACGATATTGGAACATCAATTTGGAAGAAATGATGGAAGCAGGAGTTCATTTTGGTCATGGTACTAAGAAATGGAATCCTCGAATGGCTCCTTACATCTCTGCAAAGCGTAAAGGTATTCATATTACAAATCTTACTCTAACTGCTCATTTTTTATCAGAAGCCTGCGATTTAGTTTTTGATGCAGCAAGTAGGGGAAAAAAATTCTTAATCGTTGGCACCAAAAAGAAAGCAGCGGATTTAGTAGAATCAGCAGCAATAAGGGCTCGATGTCATTATGTTAATAAAAAATGGCTTGGGGGTATGTTAACGAATTGGTCTACTACAGAAACAAGACTTCATAAGTTTAGGGACTTAAGAGCAGAACAAAATATGGGGAAACTCAACCGTCTCCCTAAAGGAGATGCAGCAATGTTGAAGAGAAAATTATCTACCTTGCAAACATATCTGGGTGGGATCAAATATATGGCGGGATTGCCCGATATTGTAATTATCGTTGATCAGCAAGAAGAATATATGGTTCTTCGAGAATGTGTCATTTTGGGTATTCCGACGATTTGTTTAATCGATACAAATTGTGATCCAGATCTTGCAGATATTTCTATTCCGGCCAACGATGATGCTATAGCTTCGATTCGATTGATTCTTACCAAATTAGTATCTGCAATTTGTGAGGGCCGTTCTAGTTATATAAAAAAGGTTTGATTCTCTTATAATGAAGAATCTTTTTAATTCGTTTTTGGTGAACTTTCTTTGATTGTTACTATTTTGGTTTGCATTTTTTGGAGTTTGAACTATGTTTTGAATATTGAAGAAAAAATAGAAAATGATTGGTATTTTTTTATGTGATTTCTTGGTATCCTAAATTTACGATTCATAACTGAAATTCATGAATGAACGTATATTAATTGAGAAAGAGATGGTTGAATCAAAATAATTCCTTTTTTTATTTTAAGTTTGATTTCTGTTAGAGGACAATATGAATGTTATACCATGTTCCGTTAAAACACTCAAAGGGTTATACGATATATCAGGCGTAGAAGTAGGCCAACATTTCTATTGGCAAATAGGAGGTTTACAAATTCATGCCCAAGTACTTATTACTTCTTGGGTTGTAATTGCTATCTTATTAGGTTCAGTTATCATAGCTATTCGGAATCCACAAGAAATTCCGACCGACGGTCAGAATTTCTTCGAATATGTTCTTGAATTTATTCGAGATTTGAGCAAAACTCAGATTGGAGAGGAGTATGGGCCTTGGGTTCCATTTATTGGAACAATGTTCTTATTTATTTTTGTTTCTAATTGGTCAGGTGCTCTTTTACCTTGGAAAATCCTAAAGTTACCTCATGGGGAGTTAGCTGCGCCCACGAATGATATAAATACTACTGTTGCTTTAGCTTTACCCACGTCAGTGGCATATTTCTATGCGGGTCTTAGCAAAAAAGGATTGGGATATTTCGGGAAATACATTCAACCAACTCCAATACTTTTACCAATTAATATCCTAGAAGATTTCACAAAACCTTTATCTCTTAGTTTTCGACTTTTTGGGAATATATTGGCTGATGAATTAGTAGTTGTTGTTCTTGTTTCTTTAGTGCCTTCAGTAGTTCCTATACCTGTCATGTTTCTTGGATTATTTACAAGTGGTATTCAAGCTCTGATTTTTGCAACTTTGGCTGCGGCTTATATAGGTGAATCAATGGAGGGTCATCATTGACTAACTTTCTCATTTTGAAATAGTCTTTTTTTCAGTTTATCCCAATTCAAGCAATGCAGGGTTCAATATAATTCACAGGTTTGTAGAATAAAATGCAAAGAGCTGCATATATTTATGTCTATATGAAGCAAGATATATTAGATTTCTATTGCAGAATTTGGAAGAGAAAGAGGTCTTACTACATATATGATATATTGATATATTTAATGCCTATGAGCATAAATCCTTGTGTATGTTTCGAAGAATTATTCCAAAATAAAATTTAAAAGAAGAAAAAGGTTCTATGTTATTTACTAGTTAGATAGGAATTATCCCGATTTTTTTTCTAGTCCGCTCCATTTAGATGGATTCCAATATTAGTTCTTTTTTATTTTTTCTGTGATTGTGAATTGAATAAAAGAATAGAGTAGTAAAGTAAAAAGTAAATAGTCAAAGTAGAAGTAGAAAAAGATAAGTACTAATTTCTTAGTTGGTTGTATCATTAACCATTTCTTTTTTTTTGTGCGAGGAACTTACCATGAATCCACTTATTTCTGCTGCTTCCGTTATTGCTGCTGGATTGGCTGTAGGGCTTGCTTCTATTGGACCTGGGGTTGGTCAAGGTACTGCTGCGGGCCAGGCTGTAGAAGGTATTGCGAGACAACCAGAAGCAGAGGGTAAAATACGAGGTACTTTATTGCTTAGTTTGGCTTTTATGGAAGCTTTAACAATTTATGGACTGGTCGTGGCATTAGCTCTTTTATTTGCAAATCCTTTTGTTTAATGTTTAATTTTATTGTAGAATCAAAATGTAAAAAAAAAAGACACCTATCATTTTTCTTCTTTTATTGACTGGGATTTGCCTTTTGTTTCTTCGAATTATATGAACACTTTACTCCTACAATTTCTTTGTCAAAAAAAATACTCTGGGAAGAACTGATTTGAGGATAAGGAATTAGCGGATCCACTCGCTTTCTTCCCTTTCGTTCTTAGTTTAGTAAAATGAAAATTTTTCTTTTTTTTCCTTTTATCTTTTCCTTTGTATTTGTATATTAGGAAGCGTTTCAACAAAGGAGATTTTTAACGATTGACACGAGACTTCAGAATTAACTTCAACTTAATCAATTTCTTAAGTATTAATAAGTATTAAGTATTTTATTGGAAACTTCATTAATTCAAAAAAAAAGAAGAATAATAACATAACCATAATGAATCCCATAAAAAAAGAAATAGATTAAAAAACAAAAAGGGGGCGAGCGGAGTGATACAAAAAGAACTCTGTTCTTTGTTAGT